ATTGGATTTATACCAATGAACAAAAAAAGAAGAACTTGAGCAAAGAATTTAAAAATAGAACGAAAGCTCTAAATAAAGGATCTATTACTCTTGATGTACTCGAAAAAAGGACTAGATTGTGTAATGATGGCACTAAAAAGGAATACTTGCCTAAAATATATGATCCTTTTTTGAGCGGATCCTTTCGTGTAAGGCAAATTTTGTTTTCATCTCCAATCATAAACGAAACTTCCATAACAAATTACAACGAGACAAATTGGATAAATAAGATCCATCATATTCTTTTTAATTTTAATACCACTCATAAACATAAAAAATTAAAAAAAAAAATAGGTGCATTTGATAGAAATTCATCAACAACGGAAAAAGAACTGTCTAAATTTCCATTTACAGAAACAGAACAAAGAAGAACTGATTTACAATTAGAAGATCAAATAACAATTTTGAAAACTCTCTTCAATCAATTTTTTTTCAATACACTTAGAAATGAGCCAAAGGCTAAAAGAATTCAAAAAAAATCTATTGGAATAAAAGAAATACATAAGAAAATTCCTCGATGGTCATACAAATTAATTGACAGTTTAGAACAACAGGAAGGAGAAGGGGAAGAAAACACAGCAGAGGATCATGGGATTCGTTCAAGAAAAGCCAAACGTGTAGTAATTTTTACTGATAACCAGCAAACTACTGATACTAATAACAAAAATACTAATAATTCTGATCAAACAGACGAAGTGGCTTTGATACGTTATTCACAGCAATCCGATTTTCGTCGAGACATAATCAAAGGATCGATGCGTGCTCAAAGACGTAAAACAGTTACTTGTCAATTATTTCAAGCAAACGTGGATTCTTTTCTTTTTTTGGACAGGACAAAAAAATCGACCCTCTTTTTTTTTGATATTTCAAGCATCAAAAACCACATTTTTCAATTTCAAAACAGGATATATAAAAAAAAAACAGAATTCATAATTTCGGATTATAGAGAGGTAAAGACAAAAGAAAGAGAAAAAAAAAAAGAGGAAGAAAAAAGAGAAGAATACAAAAGAGAGGAGAAAGCACGAATAGAAATAGCCGAAGCCTGGGATAGCATTTTACTTGCCCAAGTACTAAGAGGATCCCTATTAATAACCCAATCTTTTCTTAGAAAATATATTCTATTACCTTCATTGATAATAGCTAAAAATATGGGCCGTATATTATTATTTCAATTTCCTGAGTGGTCCGAGGACTTAAAGCATTGGAATAGAGAAATGCATGTTAAATGCACCTATAATGGTGTGCAATTATCAGAAACCGAATTTCCAAAAAACTGGTTGACAGACGGTATTCAGATAAAAATGCTATTTCCTTTTTGCCTTAAACCTTGGCACAAATCTAAGGGGGGTCCTACTCATAAAGATCCGCTGAAAAATAAAGGACGAAAAAACGATTTTTGTTTTTTAACAGTTTGGGGAATGGAAACTGAACTTCCTTTTGGTTCTCCCAGAAAACAATGTTCATTTTTTGAACCTATTTTTAAAGAATTCAAAAATAAAATTCTAAAATTTCAAAAGAAGTCTTTTTTAGTTATACGTGTTTTAAAAGAAAGAATTTTATTCTTTCTAAACCTTTCAAAAGAAAAAAAAAAATGGGTCATGAAAAACATTCTATTTTTAAAACGAATAATTAAAGACCTTTCAAAAAGAAATCCAATTCTATTATTTGGATTAAGAGAAATGTCTGAATTGAATGAAACTAAAAAAGAAAAAAACGGTATAATCAGTAATCGAATGATGACTGAATCGTCCATTCAAATTCGATTTATGAATTTGACAGATTATTCATTGACAGAAAAAAAAATGAAAGATTTGGCTGATAGAACAAGCACAATCAGGAATCAAATAGAAAAAATTACAAGAGATAAAAAGAAGAAAGGGTTTTTAACTCCGGAAATAAATAGAAATATTAGGTCTAATAAAAGAAGTTATGCTACTAAACTATTAGCATCACTAAAAAATATTTCGCAGAAATCAAAAAGAAGAAATGTTGGATTAATTCGTAAATCATATTATTTTAAAAAATTTTTAATTGAAAGCATATACATAGATATCCTTCTACGTACCATTAATATTCCCAGGATTATGATACAACCTTTTTTTGATTTTGATAATTCCATTTTTGATAATTCACAAATAATTTTTGATAAATACATCTACAATAATGAAAAAAATAAAGAAATTATAGATAAAACAAATAAAAATAAAATTCCCTTTATTTGGACTATAAAAAAATCAATTTCTGACATTAGTACTAAGAATTCAAATATTTTTGCTAATTTATACTCCTTCTCACAAACATATGTATTTTACCAATTATCTCAAACCCAACTTCTTAATTTGTATAAGTTAAGATATGTTCTTCAATATCACGACCGCGGACCATCTTTTTTTCTTAAGAATGAAATAAAAGATTCTTTCCAAACACAAGGAATATTTCATTCTCAATTAAAACATAAAAGTCTTTGGAATTCGGGAATGATTCAATGGAAAAACTGGCTAAAGGGTCATTATCAATATGATTTATCTCGGATTAGATGGTATCAATTAGTACCACACAAATGGCGAAATAGAGTCAACCGAGTACGTATAGCCCAAAATAAAGAGTTAAGCAAAAGGCATTCAGGTGGAAAAGACCGATTCCTATTAATTCCTTACAAAAAATTAACTAATTTGAATTTTGATTCAAATTCATTACCGAATAAAAAATATAACTTTCAAAAAAACTATAGATATGATCTTTTCTCATATAAATCTATCAATTATGAAAATAAAAAAGATTCCCATATTTATGTATTACCACTACGTATAAATAATAAAATAAATAATAAACAAGAATTTTCTTATAATTACAACCTATATAAAAGTAAATTAGTTGATATGCCAGGAGGCATTATCCTTATTAATAATTATTTCGAAAATGATAATATTCTGAATCTGGATAAATTTCCAGATAGGAAATATTTTGATTGGAAAATTTTCTATTTTTGTCTTAGAAATAAAGTCGATATCGAGTCCTGGATCGATATTGATACCAATGTTAATAAAAATACTAAAACAGAGGTTATTAATTATCAAATAATTGATAAAATGGATCAACAACAACAAGGCCTTTTTTATCTTAAAATTTCTCAAGATTGGGGAATTAAATCACCCAATAAAAAAAAAGACCTTTTTGATTGGATGGAAATGAATGAAGAAATACTAAGTCATTCCATATCGAATATGAAACTTTGGTTCTTCCCAGACTTTCTGCTCCCATTTAATATATATAAAATGAAACCTTGGATCATACGAATCAAACTACTTTTTTTAAATTGGAACGAAAATGTTAATGAAAATAAAAACATCACTAGAACGAACAAAAGGGATCTTTTTTTATTATCGAATCAAAAAAAATCTATTGAATTAGAGAATCGAAATCAAGAAGAAAAAAAATCCGCAGGTCGAGATAATCTTGAATCAGATATACAAAATCAAGGCAATCTTAGATCGCTTCTCTCAAACCAAGAAAAAGAAGATTATACAAGTTCAGATATGAAAAAACGTACAAAGAAAAAGCAATATAAGAGCAACACAGAAGCAGAGCTTGATTTCTTCCTAAAAAGATATTTACGTTTTCAACTGAGATGGGATGATTCTTTAAATCAAAGAATGATCAATAATATCAAAGTATATTGTCTTCTGCTTAGACTGAGAAATCCAAGAGAAATTGTTATATCCTCTATTCAAAGGGGAGAGATGGGTCTGGACATTCTGATGATTCAAAAGGATTTAACTCTTACAGAATTGATGAAAAAAGGAATATTAATCATCGAACCAGTTCGTTTATCTATAAAAAATGACGGTCAATTTATTATATACCAAACTCTAAATGTTTTATTGGTTCATAAGAGTAAGACCAAAGTTAATCAAAGATACCGAGAAAAGGGCTATACTGATAAGAATCATTTGGATAAATCCATTGCAAGACATCAAAGAATGACTGAAAATAGGGACAAAAATCGTAATGATTTGTTTATTCCTGAAAAAATTTTATCCCCTAAAGGGCGTCGAGAATTAAGAATTCAAATTTCTTTTAATTCAAGGAAGAGAAATATTATGGATAAAAATCCAATATTTTGCAACAATATAAAAAACTTTGGTGAAGTTTTGCATAAAAGCAAACATTTTGATAGAGATAAAAAGAAACTAATTAAATTAAAGTTCTTTCTTTGGCCTAATTATCGATTAGAAGAGTTATCTTGTATGAATCGATATTGGTTCGATACCAATAATGGAAGCCGTTTGAGTATGGTAAGGATACATATGTATCCACGATTGCAAATTCCTTAATGATGTCTTTTTCATATATATTTTATACCATATATGTATGGTATAGTAAACAAAGATATGCACCCATGTATTGTCTTATCTTCCACTCTAATACATTAAATCAATATTCAATGCATGTATAAATCTATAAATGATTATACCGAATCTTCTTATTTTAGTTATTACTCGATATTCGAGTAGGGGAAATTTTTTTTTTCTCTGTTATAAGTGTAGAAATAGATCATCTTTTCATATTCCTATATGAATAAAATTGAAAATTGGATTGATTAAGTTTATTTGATGAAATTAGGAGTTCAGAAAAAAATTCATATTTTTGTGTATACAAAATCAAAATGACTAGCATTATTCTTACTGATCTCAAAATTCATTAAAAAAAAAATAGGAAAAGGGGATAGAAGATTTCGTTTTATGGTAAAAAATTCATTCATTTCAGTTATTTCACAAGAAGAAAAAGAAGAAAACAGAGGATCTGTTGAATTTCAAGTATTTATTTTCACCAATAAGATACGAAGACTTACTTCACATTTGGAATTACACAGAAAGGACTATTTATCTCAAAGGGGTCTACGTAAAATCCTGGGAAAACGCCAACGCCTGTTGTCTTATTTGTTAAAGAAAAACAGAATCCGTTATAAAGAATTAATCAATCAGCTGGATATTCGGGAATCAAAAATCCGTTGATTAAAAAAGGAATTTGAATTATTTGATTTCTTTTATTAGATCTTGAAGTTTTATGAACTTTTTTTTTCATTTTCAGCAATTCATAAAAGAATGAATCGAGAAATAACCTATGAATGTAACAACTACAAGAAAAGCCCTCATGATAGTCAATATGGGACCTCACCACCCATCAATGCATGGTGTTCTTCGGCTCATCCTTACTCTAGATGGTGAAGATGTTATTGATTGTGAACCAATAGTGGGTTATTTACACAGAGGGATGGAAAAAATTGCGGAAAATCGAACAGTTATACAATATCTGCCTTATGTAACCCGTTGGGATTATTTAGCTACTATGTTCACAGAAGCAATAACCGTAAATGGACCAGAACAGTTGAGGAATATTCAAGTACCTAAAAGAGCCAGTTATATCAGAGTAATTATGTTAGAGTTGAGTCGTATAGCTTCTCATCTTTTATGGCTTGGCCCCTTTATGGCAGATATTGGTGCACAGACTCCCTTTTTCTATATTTTCAGAGAAAGGGAATTAGTATATGATCTATTCGAAGCTGCCACCGGTATGAGAATGATGCATAATTATTTTCGTATCGGAGGAGTAGCGGCCGATCTACCTTATGGATGGATAGATAAATGTTTGGATTTCTGTGATTATTTTTTAACAGTGGTTTCTGAATATCAAAAACTTATTACGCGAAATCCTATTTTTTTAGAACGAGTTGAGGGGGTAGGCGTTATTGGTGCAGAAGAAGCAATAAATTGGGGTTTATCGGGACCAATGCTACGAGCTTCCGGAATCCAATGGGATCTTCGTAAAATTGATCATTATGAATGTTATGACGAATTTGATTGGGAAATTCATTGGCAAAAAGAAGGAGATTCATTAGCTCGTTATTTAGTTCGAATCAGTGAAATGACGGAATCAATAAAAATTATTCAGCAGGCTCTGGAAGGAATTCCGGGGGGTCCCTATGAGAATTTAGAAACCCGGTGCTTTGATAGAGAAAGGGATCCAGAATGGAATGATTTTGAATATCGATTCATTAGTAAAAAAACTTCTCCTACTTTTGAATTGCCGAAGCAAGAACTTTATGTAAGAGTTGAAGCCCCAAAGGGAGAATTGGGAATTTTTTTAATAGGGGATCAAAGTGGTTTTCCTTGGAGATGGAAAATTCGCCCACCTGGTTTTATCAATTTGCAAATTCTTCCTCAATTAATTAAAAGAATGAAATTGGCCGATATTATGACAATACTAGGGAGTATAGATATCATTATGGGAGAAGTTGATCGTTGAAATGATAATTGATACAACAGAAGTACAAAATATAAATTCTTTTTCCAGATTGGAATCTTTAAAAGAAGTCTATGGAATCATAGGGCTACTTTTGCCTATTTTGGTTCTTGTATTGGGAATCACAATAGGTGTACTCGTAATTGTGTGGTTAGAAAGAGAAATATCCGCAGGAATACAACAACGTATTGGTCCTGAATACGCCGGTACTTTGGGAATGCTTCAAGCTTTAGCAGATGGAACAAAGCTTATTTTCAAAGAGAATCTTCTTCCATCTAGAGGGGATATTCGGTTATTCAGTATAGGACCACCCATAGCAGTTATATCGATTTTATTAAGTTATTCGGTAATTCCTTTTAGCTATCACCTTGTTTTATCTGATTTCAATATCGGTGTTTTTTTATGGATTGCGATTTCAAGTATTGCCCCCATTGGACTTCTTATGTCAGGATATGGATCAAATAATAAATATTCCTTTTTAGGTGGTCTACGAGCCGCTGCTCAATCGATTAGTTATGAAATACCATTAACTCTTTGTGTGTTATCAATATCTCTACGTGCGATTCGTTGAAACATAAACTTTTCTTTATTCTTTTTCTTTTTAGCAAAGAAGTTGAATAGATATCTCCATTTTTTTATTCATTATTCAGTTTGATGAACTACTAAATCCGATAGTTATATGAGTGAAAGAAAACAGCTTATAAATTAGCAGTAAAACAACGGAGTCTCATTTCCTACGTACAAGAGTTTTAACAAAGTAAATTAAATAGAAGCAAGACTTTTACCCCAAGATTGGTTGATTAGTCATCCCGGCTTGAAGCGGGTTCAAAAGATCAATCATATAGAGTTTTATATATCGTTTGTTTCTATCTATTACCATAACGGGTGATTGAGCAAAAATCCGTGGATGGTTAGGAACACTAAAATGCATAAAGGATTCGTAATGAAGATTTTTTATGTAAACTATCTATAAATTTTTATCTATAAATTTTTATATTTAAAAAAATTATTTAAAATTTTGAATTTTTATTTTTACATAACATAAAAAGAATAAGAATAGTAATGGGTGCTTTAAGTTAGTAGAAATGATCAAGCAGTACTCCCCACGATTCCGATTCAGAGTATGCTCCTATCCACAGATTAAAAAATGACTATCAG